ACGGGAAACTTGTTTGAATAAAGAAGAAGAAAGGGGGAGGAGGGGGCTGTACTCGGACCACCTAGGGTGTGCAAGGGGCCTGAGTAAGCAGGGGGGGGCCTGTTAGGGGGCACATTAGCATTTTTTGGTAGTGACGAAAAAGCAACTTAAAATCCTCAGAGTACGCTTTTTTGCATCTTCGTAAATTCCAGTTAAAAAAGGCGATATTTTCGGGTTTTTGGCAAAAAGCGTAACTGAAAACCTTCAGGGTGTGGCCAAAAAAAACCGCGATTAAACAGTAAATCCTCAAGAGAGGCCGAAAATTACGGTTTTTAACTATAACAGGGCACGATTCTCCGAGGGCCTTTTTCCTCTGCTGGCTGGGACTTTCAAGATCTCGCTGTTTTGGCCGGGTACTAGAGTTCTATACGAATATTTGGGCGATACCTATTTAACAGATTCAAACAGTTTGTGCACTGGGCGATGTTCCATGGTTTTAGGGTTTGACATGGATACTAGAATCCCAGAGCATTTGGGGGGTAGGGGGGTTTGTCGCACAAAATCCTCGTCTTAACAAGGAGGGGGGACAGTGTAAACAGAAGTTTCTCAAGAATATACCAACAACTTATGCACCTGATATCAGTTATGCAATTCTTCTGTGAATGATTGTGAAGGGCTACATCTCGTTTAACTCAATCAAGGAAATGCTCAACCTTGAAAGTTGGCATTAGGAAGGACCCCGCCAAATGCAAAGTGAAAGTGACCCCAGAAAAAGATACCAGATGCATATAAGTGAATGCTCGGCATGGTGGGTAACGAGTCAATAGTACCCCTAACATTAACTTATGTCTGGAAAATTCACGGAGGGAGGTTTATGATAAGTATGGCCCTGAAATAGGAACCAGATGCCAGTAATAGATCACTTTGTGCGACCCCCACAATTGTTGTCCCTGACACTATCATTCATGATATGGTTTTACTCAAGCTGGTTGGTCGGTTCTTACTGTGATATGTTCATTAGTACCAATCAATGTCGATTTAAACGAGGAAAATGTCCTGGCACATCAGATGTATATCGATAAAGATAATTGTTTAAATGGACGGAATGATTATTAATAAATGTTATGGTTTATGTACCCCTTAGTAATTATGTTACTTGTATGTACTAATTAAGTAATAGGTGATTATTAATGTAATGTACTAAACCATATGTATGCATTATTATGCATAATATGTATCTACCCCATAGGGGACCGCGCCCCAGTTCATGGGCACTTAGGACTATTGGAAAGTCCAGGGGGTGCAATCGAGAAATGGGTCTAAAGTAGGTGGATTTCAGGAAAATCCGCCACGCGGACGCGCGTCCGCGTTATAGTTGACTACTTTTTGTCGTGTTCGATCTTGACGATTTTGTGGTAAAGAGGGCGAAGTGGGAATCGAAAAAGCTGGAGTAGCGTAACCAATCGTTCCGCGTGGGCTGCCTGGTGAGGCCAAGAATCGCATAGGGATTCCCTTCAGGAGATAGTTTAAGCAGAATTCTAGTTTTGGGGGCTAGAGGCGGAAGTTAAAGTCTTTCTCTCCTGGGCCCGAGGAAGGAATTTAACCTTCGATCTCCGGATTACAAATCCGGCGCTTTAATGCTAAGCTACAGAGGCAGTTTCATTCTAGAGCCTTGTTCTCTGCCCACCCGGCTAGCGGAGCGAGAACCAGGAATAGCGAGAAGTACAGGGCCGAAGCCACTTGCCCGATAATGATAAATGGATGTTCAACAGGCATACCCCCGATTCACGTTAGGATGAACACATCCGCAACTAAGGCTCAGAATAGGAATTGGGTAACCGGTCGGAAGGTTAGGCCTCGTTGCTTTGAGGTGTGAAGAATCGGTACTAGTATCAGCACTAAAATGGAGAACAGAAGAGCGAGTACCCCTCCAAGCTTGTTGGGAATGGATCGAAGAATGGCGTATGCAAACAGGAAATACCATTCAGGCTTGATGTGAGGGGGCGTGACTAGGGGGTTGGCCGGGGTAAAATTGTCCGGGTCTCCAAGCAGGTTGGGTGAGAATAAAGCTAGGGATGTTAGGGCCAGAAGCATAACCGCGAAGCCTAGAAGATCCTTGTATGAAAAGTACGGGTGGAACGAAATCTTGTCGGCATCCGAATTCAACCCTGCAGGGTTGTTAGAGCCTGTTTCGTGGAGGAAGAGAAGGTGGAGAATTGTGGCCCCCGCAATTACGAAGGGGAATAGGAAATGGAACGCAAAGAATCGGGTGAGGGTCGCGTTATCTACCGAGAACCCACCTCAGATTCATTGAACAAGAACATTTCCGACGTAGGGAATCGCAGAGAGTAGATTGGTAATTACTGTGGCACCCCAGAAAGACATTTGCCCTCAAGGCAGTACATAGCCCACGAAGGCAGTCATCATTACAAGGAGAAGAAGAATGACCCCAATGTTTCAAGTCTCTTTGTAGAGGTATGAACCATAGTATAGTCCTCGGCCGATGTGGGCGTAAATGCAAATAAAGAAGAAAGATGCTCCGTTTGCGTGCATGCTACGGATTAATCAACCGTAGTTTACATCCCGGCAAATGTGAGCAACGGACGAGAAAGCGGTGGCGATGTCAGAGGTGTAGTGCATGGCCAGGAAAAGTCCTGTTAGAATCTGTGATGCCAGACATAGCCCTAGTAGTGATCCAAAATTCCATCAAACTGAGATGTTTGAAGGGGCTGGGAGGTCTACTACTGCGTCGTTAGCAATCTTTAGTAGTGGGTGGGTTTTTCGCAAGCTTGCCATTAGGGGGTTTCCATAGTTGAATAACAACGGTGGCTTTTCGAGTCATTAGTCTCGGTTAGATTCCGGGTGGAAATAATGGAATTAACGTTTGGTTTCCTCTATCTGTGATTTCTAATCGGCACGGTGGCGGTGACTTCGAATCCCTCACCTCAGTTTGGTATTCTTGGAATCGTTTTAGTCTCAACCGTTGGTTGTTCGGTCTTAGCCCTTCTTGGGTACATCATTTTTGCTATAATTTTGTTCTTTATCTATGTGGGAGGTATGTTGGTCGTGTTCGCTTACACAGCTGCTTTAGCGGCCGACCCGTTCCCCGAGTCTTGGTCGGAGGTTACGGTGTTTGAGTACATGGTATATCTTTGCTTAGGTGTAGTGGTCGGATTGATGTATGCCACACCCGTAATTATTGAATACAGCACCGCAGCATGGAGTGCTGCAAAGGAGTTCTCAGTAAGTCAGGTCGACTGAAGTGGCCTTGCAACTTTGTTCGCAGAGGGCGGGCTATTACTATTTGTTTGTGGTTGGAATCTTCTTCTAGCCCTGTTTGTCGTCCTAGAGTTAGTACGGGGGCTAAGCCGAGGGGCCATGCGTGTTCCCTAGGCGGAGGCCCATAGAACGGCTAGTCCACAGGTGATTAAAAAGACTACCAAATATGTTTTAATAATGCCCCGCTGGGCATCGCTAGTGAGGGTGGACATCTTTAACTGCGTGGAGGCCAACCCCTTCGGCCCCGCAGCCTCGAACCAGGTCTGATCCACCAAGTGGTTGGCCATTGTTTGGCCGAATACCAAGTTAAGTTTTGGTATCAGGCGATGGACTACTGCCGGGAAGTACCCTAGCATGTTCGAGAAGTTATGCAGCTTTAGAATAGGGGTCGGCTTAAATTGTTTTGCAGTGAGAGAAGCGAGTTCTATGGCCGTTAAGAGCCCAATAATTGTGACGGCAAGAGCCGCTAGCTTCAGGAGAGGGGGCATAGTCATGATTGGAGTTTTAGTGGGGAGAACATTGGAGGTGAGAACAAGCCCGGCGATGATGCTGCCTCATGCAAGTCGTTTAATCGGGTTAATGACGGCGGGGTCGTTTTCATTGATTGGGGAGAGAGGTGAAAATCGGGGTGTGCCTATTGAGACGAAGAAGACCACTCGAAAGCTATATACTGCTGTGAAGGAAGTCGCGATGAGGGTGAGGGTTAGGGCCCAGGCATTAATGTAGGAGGTGTTTAAAGCCTCAATGATAGCATCCTTAGAGAAGAACCCCGCAAGGAAGGGGGTTCCGGTAAGAGCTAGGCTGCCAATAGTTAGGCAGGTGGAGGTAAACGGGGCTAGATTATGTATGCCTCCCATTTTCCGAATGTCCTGCTCATCGTTAAGGCTGTGGATGATCGACCCCGAGCATAGGAACAACATTGCCTTGAAGAATGCGTGGGTGCAGATATGGAAAAAGGCTACTTGGCGTTGGTCAAGTCCAATGGTAACGATCATAGGGCCTACTTGGCTGGAGGTGGATAATGCTACGATTTTCTTACTGTTGTTTTGGGTAATGGCACAGGTGGCTGTGAACAGGGTGGTGAGGGCGCCTAGACAGAGACAGATAGTAAGGGCGGTTTGATTGCAGTGGGTCAGGGGGTGAAGTCGAATGAGTAAGAAAATGCCAGCCACGACCATTGTACTTGAGTGCAGTAGGGCAGACACTGGAGTAGGGCCCTCCATGGCAGAGGGCAGTCAAGGATGGAGTCCGAACTGTGCGGATTTCCCAGTGGCAGCAATAATTAGGCCAATAAGGGGAAGGGTCATATCTAGATTACCAGAGAGAGAGAAGATCTGTTGTATCTCTCAAGAGTTGAGGTTCATGGCGAACCAGGCCATGCTCATGATTAGTCCAATATCTCCAACTCGGTTGTAGATAACGGCTTGTAGCGCAGCAGTGTTCGCGTCAGCTCGTCCGTATCACCACCCGATTAGTAGAAAGGACATGATCCCCACTCCTTCTCAGCCGATGAAGAGCTGGAACATATTGTTGGCCGTGACAAGAATAATCATTGCAATTAGAAACATTAGTAGATATTTAAAGAAACGGTTCATGTATGGGTCCGCGTGCATGTATCAAGAGGCAAACTCTAGGATGGACCAGGTGACGTAAAGGGCAATGGGGGTGAAGATAATAGAGTAGGTGTCGAACTTCAAGCTAATGTTGATGTTAAAGGTGGAGGTGTTTATCCAATGCCACGTGGTGAGGATGGTCTCTACACCCTGATCTAAGTAGATAAACAAAGGAAGAAGGCTCACAAAGAATGCAGTACTAACTGCCGTCTTTACATGGGTCACTGCCCATTTAGGGTCCTTAGGTGATGGGTCAATGGTCGTAAGAATTGGATAAGCCAGTAGAGCGAAAATTAGGACAAGGGAAGAAGTTAGGATCAGACCGGTTTGCATAGCCTCTGCTTGGATTTGCACCAAGAGTTTTTGGTTCCTAAGACCAACGGATGACTGTTATCCTTCAAAGGCCGAGTGAGCCGCAGATTTTAACTGCGGGGGCAGAGATTAGCAGTCTCTACTGCTGCAGGCCTCTCTCGGCGAATAGAGAGACTCGAACTCTCGTCTTTGGAATCACAATCCAACATTTTTGTTAAACTATATTTGCAGTAGAACCAGCCTCACATGAACTCAGGTTTTAGTACAAGAAGGACAACGGGGAGCAGGTGAAGGGTAATAAGAAGGTGTTCCCGTGTGTGGTAAGGAGTTAGTCCTATGATGTGGGCTGGCACGGGGCCTCGCTGGGTTATCAAGAATATGTAGAGGGAGTAGCCGGCTGTGATCAATGTCCCCAGGCCTGTGAGAATAAGGGTCCAGGGTGACCAGTTAAATATAGTGGTGATGATTATAACTTCACCCATTAGATTGGGAAGAGGAGGGAGTGCAAGATTAGCTAAATTGGCAATGAATCACCAGGTCGCTGTGAGGGGAAATAGCATTTGTAATCCTCGGGCTAAAACCATCGTTCGGCTGTGAGTTCGCTCGTAGGCCGTGTTGGCGAGACAGAATAAGGCTGAGGAGACTAGGCCGTGAGCGATTATAAGAATGATTGCCCCCGAAAGGCCTCAGGGAGTTTGAATAAGAATACCCCCAGCTACGAGGCCCATGTGGCTGACTGAGGAATAGGCAATCAGCGATTTCAGATCTGTTTGACGTAAACAGATTGACCCTGTCATAATAATACCCCATAGGGCAAGAACAATAAAGGGGTAGGCCACCTCTTTAGTAAGGGGGTCAAGAATCGCGGTCATCCGGATCATGCCGTAGCCGCCTAGCTTTAATAGAACTGCCGCTAGTACTATCGAGCCCGCGACAGGGGCTTCTACGTGGGCTTTGGGAAGCCAAAGGTGTACCCCATAAAGAGGCATCTTAACCAAGAAAGCCACCAAGCAGCCCGCTCATCAGATCTTGTCCCCTCAGGACGAGAGGGCTAGTGGTTGCCCGAAGTTAAGGGTAATTATGGACAGGCTCCCTGTTGAGGCCTGGAGGGTTAAAAGGGCAACCAAGAGTGGGAGGGACCCAGCCAGCGTGTAGAACAGGAAGTAGGTTCCAGCGTTCAGACGCTCTGCTTGATTTCCTCAGCGGGTAATGAGGATGAGCGTGGGAATAAGGGTTGCTTCAAATATAATATAAAATATGATAACTTCCGTGGCCCCAAATGCAAGGATAAGGAAGGCTTGAAGGGAGGCGAGAAGGGTGATGTATATTCGTTGCCGAGGTAGGGGCTCCCCGGAAGTATGATTTTGACTAGCCAGGATTATTAAGGGGAGAAGCCAGCACGTTAGGACCAGTAAAGGGGCGGAGAGGGGGTCGATTGCCATGTAGGGATTGGATGCCGTTCATCCGGTCTCCGACGACCAGTTCAGCCAGGTTAGGCTAAGGAAAGCAATCAAGAGACTGTGAGCGACCGCAGTGGTTCACAATCATTTTTTAGGGGTCAGTCAAATAGTTGGGAAGAGCATCAAAGTGGGAACGAGAATTTTTAGCATTGTAATAAGTTAAGGCTTTGCAGTCGATCTGACCCGTGGGTTCGGGCGGTGGCTACAAGAAGGGCTAGCCCGGCACTGGCTTCGCAGGCAGCAAAGGCAAGAAGGGTAATCGGGCCCACTGAGAAGTTGCCTGCCTCTGTTTGAATTACTCATAGGGCTAGGCCTATGAACAGAGATAGCATTATTGCCTCTAGGCAGAGCAGTGCGGAGATTAGGTGGCTACGGTGGAATGCTAAGCCCACTAGTCCGAGGATGTAAGCTGCGCTGAAGCTAAACTGTGCTAGTGTCATAAGGGGTTTATGGACTCGAACCATAGTTGTCTGAGCCGAAATCAGAAGTCTTCAATTGGACTAATCCCCTACTCAGCCCACTCTAAACCGCCTTGTGACCATTCGTAGACTAGTCCAAGGGTGAGGAGAATAAGAATGACAGAGGCTCATGAGATGGTGAGTAAGGGGTCGGGCAGTTGGTTGGCTCAAGGAAGAGGAAGGAGAAGAGCGATTTCTAGGTCAAAAAGCAGAAATAAAATGGCCACCAGAAAGAATCGTAGTGAGAAGGGTAGACGAGCCGTGCCCAGGGGGTCGAATCCGCACTCGTAGGGGGAGAGCTTCTCCGCGTCGGGGTTCATTTGGGGGAGGAAAAAGGACACAACCACCAGAATGAGTGACAAGAGGGAAGTAATTAATAAGATTGTTATGATCAGGTTCATTATCTTTCCTTGGATTTAAACCAAGATTAGATGGTTGGAAGCCATCTGTACTGTCTTTATACTAGAAAGATTATGATCCTCATCAGTAGATAGAGACGTAAAGGAATAGTCAGACTACATCAACGAAGTGTCAGTACCAGGCAGCGGCTTCGAAACCGAAGTGGTGCCCTGAGGTGAAGTGGTAGAGCACTTGGCGGACCAGGCAGACGGCTAGGAATGTTGAACCAATGATTACGTGGAGGCCGTGGAATCCGGTGGCTACGAAGAAGGTTGATCCGTAGACGCCGTCTGCGATAGTAAAGGGGGCTTCGTAGTATTCCAAAGCCTGTAAGAAGGTGAAGTAGAAGCCCAGAAGGATTGTTAGGGTAAGAGATTGAATTGCCTGTTTCCGTTCCCCTTCCATGAGGCTGTGGTGGGCCCATGTAACAGTAACACCAGAAGCCAGCAGGACCGCTGTGTTGAGCAGGGGGACTTCAAATGGGTCAAGAGTGGTGATACCAGTGGGGGGTCAGCATCCTCCCAGCTCAGGAGTGGGGGCTAGGCTTGAGTGGTAAAAGGCTCAGAAGAACCCCGCGAAGAAGAAAACTTCTGATGTGATGAAAAGGATCATCCCGTAACGCAGTCCTTTTTGCACGGGAGGGGTGTGATGTCCTTGGAAAGTGCCTTCTCGGACGACATCTCGTCATCATTGGTACATAGTGAGAAGTGTTAGGATTAGTCCTAATGTTATAAGGGTGGTCGAGTGGAAGTGGAATCAGATCGCAGTACCAGAGGTCAGTAACAGAGCGCCGACTGCTCCGGTAAGAGGTCAGGGACTTGGGTCTACCATGTGAAATGCGTGTGCTTGGTGGGCCATTAGACGTTTTCTTGTAGATACAGGCTTATAAGAAGAACAAACACATATGCCTGGATCATGGCTACGGCCACTTCCAGTAGGGTAAGAAGGAACAGGACCGTCGCAGTCAGGATGGCAACAGTGGGTATCATTGGGAGTAGGACGAATGCTCCTGTGGCGATTAGTTGGATTAGAAGATGCCCCGCAGTCAGGTTGGCCGTCAGCCGAACCCCAAGAGCAAGGGGCCGAATGAGAAGGCTGATTGTCTCGATAATAATTAGGACTGGGATCAGGGGGACAGGAGTTCCTTCTGGAAGAAGGTGGCCCAAAGCTGCGGTGGGTTGATTACGCAGTCCAATAATGACAGTGGCAAGCCACAGAGGTACTGCGATCCCAAGATTTATCGATAGCTGGGTTGTAGGGGTGTAAGTGTAGGGTAGCAGTCCTAACATGTTAATGGTAATTAGGAACACCATTAGAGATGTTAGAAGGACCGCTCACTTGTGCCCTCCTACGTTTAGGGGGAGGAGGAGCTGTTGAGTGAAGCGATTGATAAACCATCCTTGAAGAGTCAGAAGTCGGTTATTCACCCATCGAGAGGAGGGAGTTGGAAATAGCACCCAAGGAAGGGCAATGGCTAGGGCAATAAGGGGGATTCCCAGGAAGGTCGGGCTTATAAATTGGTCAAAGTAGCTTAGTATCATGGTCAGTTTCAGGGCTCAGGTTTGGTCTTCTCAGCCCCTACTGACGTGGGCTGGTTGTTGAAGGTGTGGGCCAAGATTTTGGGCGGAATGACGGTCAAGAAGACCAATCAGGAGAATACAAGAATCGCAAATCAAGGGGCAGGATTTAATTGAGGCATGCCACTAGGGGTGATTGGGAGTCACCAGTCTTCAGCTTAAAAGGCTGACGCTAGGCCCGATTTAGCTTCCTAATGAGGCGTCTTCAAGTATTAGAGAGGATCAGCTTTCAAAATGTTCTAGGGGGACAGCCTCCACAACAATGGGCATAAAACTATGGTTTGCTCCGCAAATTTCGGAGCATTGGCCATAGAATACTCCGGGTCGAGAGGCAATAAAGGCGGTTTGGTTTAGTCGGCCAGGTACTGCGTCCATTTTTACTCCCAGGGCAGGAACAGCTCAGGAGTGAAGTACATCTTCGGCGGAGACAAGAACCCGAATTGGGGACTCTATTGGGACAACCATTCGATGGTCTGTTTCCAGGAGCCGGAACTGTCCGGGGGTGAGGTCCTGGGTTGGGATTATGTAAGAGTCGAACCCTAGGTCTTCGTAGTCTGTGTACTCGTAGCTTCAGTACCACTGGTGTCCCATGGCTTTGATGGTTAGATGAGGGTCATTGATCTCATCCATGAGGTAAAGGATCCGAAGCGAAGGAAGTGCAATCATAATCAGAATAACTGCCGGTAGGATAGTCCACACAATCTCGATCTCTTGGGAATCAAGGATGTACTTGTCAGTGAGTTTGGTGGAGACCATTGATACAATGATATAGAGGACCAGAACGCTAATTAGAAGGACGATTATAAGGGCGTGGTCGTGAAAGTGTAAGAGCTCTTCTATAACTGGGGAAGCCGCGTCTTGCAATCCTAATTGTGAGGGATGTGCCATGTAGCTCTGAGTTAAGGCACGCGGGGGTCTAACCCACAACTTTGCCTTGACAAGGCAGGATAATGATTTTACTAGTGCCTTATTTAAGAAAGTGGCAGAGTGGCCATGCAGTTGGCTTGAAACCATCTCACGGGGGTTCGATTCCCTCCTTTCTCGTTATTTTGCCTGCACTTGCACATAGGCTGGCTCCTCGAAGGTGTGGTAGGGAGGCGGGCAGCCGTGTAGTCATTCGACATTAGTCATGGCTAGTTCAACCGATGCGACCTCTCGTTTGGCAGCGAAAGCTTCTCATAGAATGAACAGGAACATGATAACAGCCACAAGGGAGATGAGTGACCCAATAGAGGAAACTGTGTTTCAAAGGGTGTAGGCGTCAGGGTAGTCCGAGTATCGTCGGGGCATCCCTGCTAGGCCTAGGAAGTGTTGTGGGAAGAAGGTTAAATTAACTCCCACGAACATTACCCCAAAGTGGATCTTTGTTCAAGTGCTGTGAAGGGTATACCCTGAGAACAGTGGGAATCAGTGGACAAACGCAGCCATAATGGCGAATACAGCACCCATTGATAGGACATAGTGGAAGTGTGCCACTACATAATATGTGTCGTGGAGAACAATATCTAGGGATGAATTGGATAGGACAATACCTGTCAAGCCCCCCACAGTGAATAAGAAGATGAACCCTAGGGCCCAAAGAAGGGGAGTCTCCCATTTGATCGAGCCCCCGTGAAGTGTGGCAAGTCAGCTAAACACTTTTACCCCAGTAGGGATAGCAATGATCATGGTTGCTGACGTAAAGTAAGCTCGAGTGTCAACGTCCATTCCTACAGTAAACATGTGGTGAGCTCAAACAATGAACCCTAGTAGGCCGATTGCCATCATTGCTCAGACCATTCCCATGTAGCCGAAAGGCTCTTTCTTCCCGGCGTAGTAGGCCACGATGTGGGAGATCATTCCGAAGCCAGGGAGAATAAGAATATATACTTCTGGGTGGCCAAAGAATCAGAACAGGTGCTGGTATAGAATGGGATCTCCCCCTCCTGCCGGGTCGAAGAAAGTTGTATTTAAGTTTCGATCTGTTAGAAGCATAGTAATTCCAGCGGCTAGTACAGGAAGCGAGAGGAGAAGAAGGACAGCAGTCACGAGAACTGCCCAAACAAATAGAGGGGTTTGGTATTGCGAGATTGCAGGGGGTTTCATGTTAATGATTGTGGTAATAAAATTAATAGCCCCAAGGATCGAAGAGATACCTGCTAGGTGAAGCGAGAAGATGGTAAGATCGACTGATGCACCAGCGTGGGCTAGATTTCCTGATAGGGGTGGGTACACTGTTCATCCTGTCCCAGCTCCGGCCTCCACGCCCGAAGAAGCAAGGAGGAGAAGGAAAGAGGGGGGCAGGAGTCAGAAACTCATGTTATTTATTCGGGGGAATGCCATATCTGGTGCCCCGATCATCAGAGGTACGAGTCAATTCCCGAAGCCCCCAATCAGGATGGGTATTACCATGAAGAAAATCATCACGAAGGCGTGTGCCGTCACGATGACATTATAAATCTGGTCATCCCCTAGGAGTGCACCGGGTTGGCTCAGCTCTGCCCGAATTAAAAGGCTTAGGGCAGTCCCGACCATTCCGGCTCAGGCACCAAAGACTAGGTAAAGGGTGCCAATATCTTTATGATTTGTTGAGAAAAATCAGCGTGTAATTGCCACAGGTAGGATGGCCGAAGGTTTAGGCGGCGGATTGTAGCTCCGAGCACAGAGGTTTAACTCCTCTTCTTACCAGAAAGCTCTGTGGTGAAGTTCACGTCAGGTTGCAAACCTGAAGACGCAAGTTAACGCCTGCCGGGGCTTTTCCCGCCTTTCCCCGAAGACGGCGGGAAAAGGTAGGCGGATGCTCGCTGGTTGGAGCGCTTAGCTGTTAACTAAGATTTTGTAGGATCGAGGCCTTCCCGCCTAGAAAGGCTTTAGCTTAATTAAAGTGTCTGGGTTGCATTCAGAAGATGTGGGGTAGAGTCCTGCAAGTCTTATCAAGGACTAGGAGATTTTCACTCCTGCTACGAGCTTTGAAGGCTCATGGTCTTGATACTATCCTAAGTCCTTTAGCCGAGGAGGGTGTAAGCTGAAGGGGTCAGGGGTAGAAGGCAGGTTGCCCCTACAATGGCAAAAGAGAGGGGGAGGGTGGATCGTTTGGCGGGGGCACGCCAAGGCGCCGAATGGTGGATGGTGGCCGGGGAGAGAGTTAGTGTCATGGCGTAGGTGAGCCGAAGGTAGAAGTACAAGCTAATGAGGGCTGTCAGTGCAATGACCGTTGCCGTGGCGAGGAATCCTTGGTTAACCATCTCCTGGAGAATAAGTCACTTAGGCATAAACCCTGTTAGAGGGGGTAGGCCTCCCAGGGAAAGGAGGACCAGGCAAGCTAGTGTGCTCAGCATTGGGGCTTTAGTCCAGGAGGAGGCAAGGGTGATAGTTTTAGTTGCGTTGATGTTATTTAGGGTTAAGAAAGCTGCGGAAGTCATAACAATATATGTGACGAGGGCTAATATAGTTATCTGAGGGGCCGTTTGGGCCACCAGAATCATTCAACCCAGGTGGGCAATTGACGAATATGCCAGAATCTTTCGTAGCTGGGTTTGGTTTAAACCACCTCAACCACCCACCAGGGTGGAGCAGATCGCCAGGGCCATGAGCAAGTGGGGGTGAGCATTCTCTGCCACTTGTATAATCAAGGCAAAGGGGGCCAGTTTCTGTCATGTGGAAAGGATGAGTCCCGTGGTGAGGGTAACCCCCTGTAGCACTTCTGGGAGCCAGAAGTGGGTGGGGGCTAGTCCGATCTTTAGCGCGAGGGCTACGACTGCGATTGCAGAGGCTGTGGGGTCAGAAAGGTGGGTAATCTCCCATTGCCCACAAGATCAGGCATTGATTGTACTGGCAAACAAGATTGTGGCAGCGGCTGTGGCTTGCGTAAGGAAGTATTTAGTTGTGGCTTCGACGGCCCGAGGGTGGTGCTTCTGGGCCATTAGCGGTATGATGGCGAGGGTGTTGACCTCCAGGCCTATTCATGCAAGAAGCCAGTGGGAGCTGGTGAACGTTAATGTTGTACCCAGCCCAAGGCTAAACAGAAGGACAGCGATCACATAAGGATTCATTAGTAGGGGAGGGGTTTTCACCAACATATTCGGGGTATGGGCCCGAAAGCTTGTTTAGCTTACCTTACTAGAGAGTGGTGTAGCGGGAGCACCCAGAGTTTTGATCTCTGGAGGATGGGTTCGAGTCCCTTCTTTCTAAGGAGCTGGGGGGAGTTTAACCCCCTTTGTTTACTCTATCAAAGTAGCCCTTGGGCGTTCAGGCACAGCTCCTTGGCTAGTTACAGCTGTGGAGGAAGGCCCGCCATCCCAATGGGCAGGGCGATATGTCACAAAATGAGGGCTAGGGTAAGAGGAAGAAAGTTTTTTCACACCAAGTGCATGAGCTGATCATACCGGAATCGGGGGTAGGATGCCCGAACTCAGAGGAAGAGGGTGGAGAGCAAGGCAGCCTTGATTATGATGTTGATTGTAGTGAGCTCGGGAAAGGCGGGGAAGTGGGAGGCGCCCATGAATAAAATGGCAGAAAGAGTATTCATAAAGAGGATGTTGGCGTACTCCGCTAGGAAGAACAACGCGAAAGGTCCTCCTGCATACTCAACGTTGAACCCGGAGACCAATTCCGATTCACCTTCGGTGAGATCGAAAGGTGCTCGGTTAGTCTCTGCCAGGGTGGAGACATACCACATTGCCGCTAGGGGTCATGCTGGGGCAAGGAGCCAGATTTTCTCTTGGGCAATGCTAAATATTGACAGTGTGAAACCCCCAGTAAGTACAACAGTGCAAAGAAGGATGAGGCCTAGAGTGACCTCGTAAGAAATGGTCTGAGCTACGGCCCGTAGAGCCCCAATTAGGGCATACTTGGAATTGGAGGCCCAGCCCGAGCCAAGAATTGAGTACACGGCCAGACTGGAGAGAGCAAGAATAAAGAGGAGCCCCAGGCTAAGGTCCGTCACAGGATATGGAAGGGGGAGAGGGGCTCAAAGGGTAAGGGCCAGGGTAAGGGCTAGAGCGGGGGCGGCCAAGAACAGGAAGGGAGAAGAGGTGGAAGGTCGAACAGGCTCCTTAATAAATAGTTTAACTCCATCTGCAATCGGCTGCAAGAGGCCGTAAGGCCCTACGACGTTAGGGCCCTTTCGCAGTTGCATGTAGCCGAGAACCTTTCGTTCAATTAAGGTAAGAAAGGCGACTGCTAGCAGGACGGGCACGATGTAGGCTAGTGGGTTAATAATATGCGTAAAAATAATGTGAAGCATAGCTGGAGAGAGGACTTGAACCTCTGAAAGGGAAGGCTTAGGCTTCCTGCACTTACCAGGCTCTGCCACACCAGCTTGCCCTTCTCGTGGGCCGGAGGTGGGCCCCCCTTTATCTGATTCAGTTGCCTTCATCAGGTTGGGGGGGAGGCGTGCTTAGAGCAGGGGCCTCATCACTCCGGTCCTTTCGTACTAGGAAGGGTGGCATCACAGATAGAAACCGACCTGGATTACTCCGGTCTGAACTCAGATCACGTAGGACTTTAATCGTTGAACAAACGAACCCTTAATAGCGGCTGCACCATTAGGATGTCCTGATCCAACATCGAGGTCGTAAACCCTCTCGTCGATATGGACTCTGGGAGAGGATTGCGCTGTTATCCCTAGGGTAACTTGGTCCGTTGATCGGCAGTAAGCCGGATCATTGTAGGTCAAATTTTTTGTGACTTAGAGCTGTGGCTCTCGGTTTTGAAGTACTACTCCAATCCTCTCGGGGGCTTTGCTTTCCCCCGTGGTCGCCCCAACCGAAGACGTTTGTGCCAAAGCCATGCTATTTGAAGGTCCATTGGCTGGACCGCTTTTCATGGTTGGTGGGCGTCTAAAGCTCCATAGGGTCTTCTCGTCTTGTGCAAGTATGCCCGCTTCTGCACGGGCAGATCAGTTTCATTGACCGGGAGAAAGAGACAGTCAAACCCTCGTGGTGCCATTCATACAGGTCTCCATTTAAAAGACAATTGATTGCGCTACCTTTGCACGGTTAAAATACCGCGGCCGTTAAACTTTTGGTCACAGGGCAGGCGGGACCTCCTATGGTTAAAACAAGCAGGAGGCGGTGTTTTTGGTAAACAGGCGGGGTCTAGGTTTGCCGAGTTCCTTTTTATCCTTTAAGTCTTTCCCTTTGTTCTAAGCACTCCTGTGTGGGGGTAACGATTTCAGCTTGCATGCTTTTCTTGGCTTGATTAGGCAGTGATGCATGTCCCTCTTTTGGTGGGTTCGTTAGTTGTCGATGGAGGGTCCGATTCGACTTACACATGTGCGGGGAGAAGTTCGTTCTTCTTATTACTCGTTCTAGCATGGTCTCTTCCATGGGGGCATGGAAGGGCCCAATATGTTTTAGGGGCGTTGAAGGTTTTTGGTGGTATAATAGGCTTGATTTGGTATGAGCTTTAACGCTTTCTAGTCAGGTGGCTGCTTTTAGGCCCACTGAAACCCATAGCCTTGGGTAAATTGTACTCCTTAGCCTCCTGTGAAGGTTGTATCCTTTGTCAAGGGAGCTGTACCTCCTTTGACTTACTCCCGCTGATGTCCTTATGCCTTATCTTGGTGGGACCGCAATGGGCTAGGGCTTTCGGGGCTGAACTTCTATCCATTTCTTGGGCAACCAGCTATAACCTGACTCGGTAGGTCTTTCACCTCTACTCGGGGATCTTCCCACTCTTTTGCCACAGAGACGGGTTGGCCCTTAAATAGGCTGTCCCGGAGTAGCTCGTCCGGTTTCGGGGGTTCAAACTAGAGGTCTCTTCGCTTGAAATTACTGGCTAGATCATGATGCAAAAGGTACGAGACTTAATCTCTGCTTTCGTTTACTTCAGTGCGCTATTTCATCGCTCTTTCAGCTTTCCCTTGCGGTACTTCTTCTATAGCTTCGCATGTCCTTTTCTGTCGCCCATACTGGGGTGGTCGAATGGTTTATTAGGTGGCTTAAGCTTGTGTAAAACTAGAATATGTTGTTGATCTGGTTGTGTGGGTCGAGCTAGCTGTTTAGTTCAGGGCGATCCAACTTGCATGGATGTCTTCTCGGTGTAAGTGAGATGCTTAACTGACTCAGCCACACCCTGGTTGTTCCAAGTGCACCTTCCGGTACACTTACCATGTTACGACTTGCCTCCCCTTGTAGCTAATATTGTGTTAGTTACTAGGTGCTGTGCTGTTGGGGAGAGTGACGGGCGGTATGTGCGCGCTTCAGAGCCGGCTTCAGGGGGGCGCTCTATTCTCCCCTTACTGCTAAATCCACCTTCGAATCGCCAGGTTTCAGGCGACTCTCCGTAGTCATCTGGCTCAGATAATGTAGCCCATTTCTTCCTATTTCATACGCTACACCTCGACCTGACGTTCTGGGCTATGCCCATCCTGCTTACTTTTTCTCCTTCACAGGGTAAGCTGGCGACGGCGGTATATAGGCGGGAGGGGCAAGAAATAGTGAGGTTGAACGGGGGTTATCGGTTCTAGAACAGGCTCCTCTAGGGGGGTCTGAAGCACCGCCAAGTCCTTTGGGTTTTAAGCTGGCGCTCGTAGTCCCCAGGCGGATGTCTATTGTAGTCTGACATCTAAGTTTACGGCGGGGCATAGTGGGGTATCTAATCCCAGTTTGTTTCCCAGCTGTCGTGGATTCTGGTTGGAGAGGGTAAAGCTACTTTCGTCGAAGTGGTTCGAACCATCGTATGCGTATAACGGCTTGGATGGTCTTTAGCTCTAGTTTAAATTTAACCCATAACCACTCTTTACGCCGAGTCTATCAACTTGGGTCTTTCGTATAACCGCGGTGGCTGGCACGAATTTTACCGGCCCTTGATAACCCTGACTGAGTCGAGCTTCACGCTCATGGCTCAATGTCAATCACTGCTGAATTCCCTTGGGGGTGTGGCTAAGCAAGGCGTCTTGGGCTAGATTCTGTGCCTGATACCGGCTCCTCGCTTCCGGACGGGAAATTGAGGGCATCCTCACGGGATTGCGGAAACTTGCATGTGTAAATCGGGCTAAAGCTGATAATAAAGTCAGGACCAAACCTTTGTGTCCGCGGGGCTTTTCAGGGCCCATCTTAACATCTTCAGTGTTATGCTTTGAATTAAGCTACGAGAAC